GTTTATAATTGAGGAGTATATCCCTTCTTATTATTAATCTAAGAAATGAAATACTAATAAAAATTCCCTCTTGACAGTGATATATGTTGTATATGTAAATCCTAGATGTGAAACTAGGCATAAATCGTAGTATAAAACACAAAAATCCATAAAAAAAGAAATAAAGATTGGTTGAACTTGAAAATTTCATCATTCAATGTGTAGTGTAAATGATTGAATTGGATTCATTTGAGTGGTACAAACTAAATCGAATGCTAACTCCATTTATTTATTATTGAATTAACTGATCAATTTGATATCGGACATATTTTTTTCGGTACTATTCAAAAATTTCGACATATTTTACTTTATTATTATGAGAATAAATCCTACTACTTCTGGTCTTGGCGTTTCCACGCTTGAAGAAAAAAACCTAGGGCGTATCGCTCAAATTATTGGCCCGGTATTGGATGTCGTTTTTCCCCCCGGCAAAATGCCTAATATTTATAATGCTTTAGTAGTTAAGGGTCGAGATACTGTCGGTCCACAAATTAATGTTACTTGCGAGGTACAACAATTATTAGGAAATAATCGAGTTAGAGCTGTCGCTATGAGTGCTACAGATGGGCTGATGAGAGGGATGGAAGTGATTGACACGGGAACTCCTCTAAGTGTTCCAGTCGGAGGAGCTACTCTTGGACGAATTTTCAATGTTCTTGGGGAGCCTGTTGATAATTTAGGTCCCGTAGATACTCGCACAACATCTCCTATTCATAGATCTGCGCCTGCCTTTATACAGTTAGATACAAAATTATCAATCTTTGAAACAGGAATTAAAGTAGTGGATCTTTTAGCTCCCTATCGCCGTGGAGGAAAAATAGGGTTATTTGGAGGAGCTGGAGTAGGTAAAACAGTACTCATCATGGAATTGATCAACAACATTGCCAAAGCTCATGGAGGCGTATCCGTATTTGGCGGAGTAGGCGAACGTACTCGTGAAGGAAATGATCTCTACATGGAAATGAAAGAATCTGGAGTGATTAATGAAAAAAATATTGCAGAATCAAAAGTGGCTCTAGTCTATGGTCAAATGAATGAACCCCCGGGAGCTCGTATGAGAGTTGGTTTGACTGCCCTAACCATGGCAGAATATTTCCGGGATGTTAATGAGCAAGACGTACTTTTATTCATCGACAATATCTTTCGTTTCGTCCAAGCAGGATCAGAAGTATCCGCCTTATTAGGGAGAATGCCTTCTGCAGTAGGTTATCAACCTACACTTAGTACAGAAATGGGTTCTTTGCAAGAAAGAATTACTTCTACCAAAGAGGGATCCATAACTTCGATCCAAGCAGTTTATGTACCTGCGGACGATTTGACCGACCCTGCTCCTGCCGCGACATTTGCACATTTAGATGCTACTACCGTACTATCAAGAGGATTAGCTGCCAAAGGTATTTATCCGGCAGTGGATCCTTTAGATTCCACGTCAACTATGTTACAACCTCGGATTGTTGGCGAGGAACATTATGAAATTGCGCAAAGAGTTAAGCAAACTTCACAACGTTACAAAGAACTTCAAGACATTATAGCTATCCTTGGGTTGGACGAATTATCCGAGGAGGACCGTTTAACTGTAGCAAGAGCACGAAAAATTGAGCGTTTTTTGTCACAACCCTTCTTCGTGGCAGAAGTATTTACTGGTTCTCCAGGTAAATATGTTGCTCTCGCAGAAACAATTAAGGGGTTTCAATTGATTCTTTCCGGAGAATTAGATGGTCTTCCCGAGCAGGCCTTTTATTTGGTGGGTAACATTGATGAAGCTACCGCGAAAGCTATGAACTTAGAAGGGGAGAGCAATTTGAAGAAATGACCTTAAATCTTTGTGTACTGACTCCTAATCGAATTATTTTGGATTCAGAAGTGAAAGAAATCATTTTATCTACTAATAGTGGCCAAATTGGTGTATTACCAAACCATGCCCCTATTGCTACAGCTGTAGATATCGGTCTTTTGAGAATACGCCTCAATGACCAATGGTTAACTGTGGCTCTGATGGGCGGTTTCGCTAGGATAGGTAATAATGAGATCACTATTTTAGGAAATGATGCAGAGATGAGTACTGACATTGATCCGCAAGAAGCTCAACAAGCTCTTAAAATAGCTGAAGCTAACTTAAGTAGAGCTGAAGGTAAGAAACAGGCAATTGAGGCGAATCTAGCTCTCAGGCGGGCTAGAACACGAGTGGAGGCTATCAATAATATTTCCAATAAATAAAAATAATCAATCAAAAGAAGTTTTTTATCTTTAGAAGTGGAAGTTATTTATTATACTATACATACCCCATTTAAATTCTGCTAATTGAAATGGAATACAGTTAAAGTCTAATCTGATACAACTAAAAGAAAAAGTATGGTAGAAAAACTTATTAGATACCATTGACTCCGGTATCTAATGAGTTCTACCTACTATTGGATTTGAACCAATGACTCCCGCCGTATGAAAGCAATACTCTAACCAC